AGAAAAGGGGTCAAAAGAATCTTTATTTATTGAAAAATCGAAGAAAAAGCCCCTTCGTTATATGAAAAAACGAAAGGGGGCTGGAATCTACACATTGATTTTTTCGGAAATTTTTTTTTTGAACCGTATGCAGAAAAAAGTGCATGTACGGTTCCTAAGGGATAGAACTTTACCCGAATCAACCGACTTTATCGAGAGAGATTACTTTTTTTAGGCCAAGCAGTTGATAGCGAGATCTCGAATCAACTTATTGGTCTTATGGTATATCTCAGTATTGAGGATGATACCAAAGATCTGTATTTGTTTATAAACTCTCCTGGCGGATGGGTAATACCTGGAGTAGCTATTTATGATACTATGCAATTTGTGCGACCAGATGTACATACAATATGCATGGGATTAGCTGCTTCAATGGGATCTTTTATCCTGGTTGGAGGGGAAATTACCAAACGTCTAGCATTCCCTCACGCTTGGCGCCAATGAGGTTTTTTTGAGAGAAACAAAAGACTATGCCTTCGCCATATGAAATAGGAATATTAAGTAAAAATAGCATGGCATTTAGAATTCGATAGGAGAAAATTTTTATTATTTTTTCAAAAAATTAGATTATATATCGAGAGAGTAGTATGAAAGAAAGGGTATTTCTGATTTTATCTTATCCATCGGGAATCCTGTTCAGCGTCACAAACTTTTTTTCATACCATAGATCTCTTAACAATATTTATATTTATTGTATAAATGTATAAATAAAATATTTTTTTATTTACTTTTTTTTATTTGATCGGATCAAAAAGAAACTTTGGGATTGCTGAATCACAGACAAATAAATACCAAATAAGAAATATATAAAGCAACGGAACCATCATAGTATTTTTTAACTCCTCCAAAAAGAAGGGTGGTAATTTGATCATTTACCAATATGAGTCTCATAGATTCTATTTGTCTCTTTCTGCGATGGAGGGTAAAGATCCATTTTATTCTAGAGCCGTATGCAATACATAAAAAATGCCCGTACGGTTATTCTATTTTTTTTTTTTCTTAAGTATTTTTTTTTATCTTTATTTATTTTATCTTCACTCCATCGTCTAGATAGAAGAAACTTTATTATGTTATATCATCAGGGTAATGATTCATCAACCCGCTAGTGCTTTTTATGAAGCACAAACGGGAGAAGCTATCTTGGAAGCGGAAGAGCTGCTAAAACTGCGTGAAACCATCACAAGGGTTTATGTACAAAGAACGGGCAAACCCCTATGGGTTGTATCCGAAGACATGGAAAGAGATGTTTTTATGTCAGCAACAGAAGCGCAAGCTTATGGAATTGTTGATCTTGTAGCAGTTGAATGAAAATAGAAAATAGGATGGATTTAGCGCAAATCAGCGATTTCTTTTTTTTCTCTTCTTGACGAGTTCAATATTTTATTAAATAGAAGTAATTCATAATCATACGGTTAGGATCGATCTAAACCAGCTCATTATGTATATCATTCAACATGCCAACGATTAAACAACTTATTAGAAATACAAGACAGCCAATCAGAAATGTCACGAAATCCCCCGCTCTTCGGGGATGCCCTCAGCGTCGAGGAACATGTACTAGGGTGTATGTGCGATTCGTTCAGATCATGGACTGGGGCACAAAGAAAAAGTTTTTCCAGTATTAATGATCAGTACCGATTAATAGGATAAAACGGAAGAACTCCATTCCATTCACTATCTAAAAAGAAGAAAATCTATCCTTCTATTGTGTATGAAATTTATGGTTTCCATTGGTGTAAATCCAATTACCTCAATTTAATTTAAGATGAAAAAAAAAAATGCCCCATTGGTATTAAATGGTTATCCATTAAGCGGGGACAATCTTATTAAAAAAAAAAGAAAGATTTGACTTCCATTCTTGCAAGAACGGACTAAGAGGGCCAGCTACCGAGCTAACTTTCATAATTAAATACCGTTACTGTATAGGTAGATCTCCTTGTGAAAGACCTATTACTGGCTAATTTATGGGTCGAGCCAAAGAGTGTGAACTGTACAAGTTACTAATAAGGTTAGGTTAATTAAATAAATAATATAGGCTCCGGTGTATAGAGAAGACCTCACCGTTTACGAATTAACCATAGAAACGATGAAACCCACTATTTCTTTATCCATTTACTAGTTTTTTATTTATTATGTTTTTGATACCTAGTCGAATACAATTTATTTTTCGAGGTAAAAAAATTGTGGTTGGGAAGGTTATAGTAGCTAAAGCCATTGGAATTTTTATTTTATACATTGGAAAAATCCGTTTTGTTATTAATAGACTGAGGAAGGGGAATAGAAAAACTGAAAGAAAGTAAATCCATTAGTTATTCTATTTGTCAAAGTTTCATTTATTCAATGACCAGAATTAAACGGGGATATATAGCTCGGAGACGTCGAACAAAAATTCGTTTATTTGCCTCAAGCTTTCGAGGGGCTCATTCAAGACTTACTCGAACGATTACTCAACAGAAAATAA